AATAAAGTGCCTGATTAAAGGATTATTATGATAGAATAAATCAAGTAAATTATTTTACCTTTATTATATTTTATAGAATTAAACTATATCTAAAAATATCAAAAATTTTTGTGCATCATACACCAAAATATAAAAAATAAGCTAATTAAGCTAATAGGTTCATACCCTATAAATATGAGTCTAATCTCTTTTTTTTAAATTAATATTATTAATTTAAATAATTCTAAAATAATATTTATCTTACTTTTAATTATAAGAACTTTATTTGCAATCTCATCTAACTCATGAATTAGATGTTGAATAGGTTTAGAAATAAATTTATTATTTTTTATTCCTTTAATAGCCCCTAAAATTAAAAAATATTTAATAAGAGAAGCATCCTTAAAATATTTTTTAGTTCAATCATTAAGATCTATTAATTTAATATTTTTTCTTATTTTATTTATAATAAATAATAAATTAAATTTAAATATATTTATATCTATAATCATAAATTTAACTCTTTTAATAAAAATAGGAGCAGCTCCATTTCATTTTTGATTCCCCAATATTATAAATGGATTAAATTGAATAAATTGTTTTATTCTGTCAACTTGACAAAAAATCGCCCCTATAATTATTTTTTCTTACTGTTTTTTAAATAAAATTATTATTATAACAATAATTTTATCGGCTTTAATTGGGTCAATTGGAGGACTAAATCAAACCTCAATTCGAAAAATTTTATCTTACTCTTCCATTAATCATATTAGATGAATAATAGCATCATTAATAATTAATTATAAGTTATGAATTATATATTTTTCTATTTACATAGTATTAAATATATTATTAATAATATTATTTAATTTAATAAATTCATATTTTATTAAACAATTATTTTTAACAAAAATTAATTGATTTATTAAATTTATTTTAATAATTAATTTATTATCATTAGGAGGAATTCCACCTTTACTAGGATTTTTACCTAAATGAACTTTAATTTTTTATCTCATTAATATAAAACTTTATTTTATTACATTTATTTTAATAATAACTACATTAATCAATTTATACTATTATATTCAATTAATATACTCCATATTTATATTAAATTTTATAAACATCAAATTTTATAATTTTAAATTTTTAAACATTAAATTTTTCATTGTAAGAAAATTATCTATTATTATTAATATTTTATTAATAATAGTAACAATTCTATTTATATTAATTTAAAATTTTAAGTTAAATAAACTAATAATCTTCAAAATTATAAATAAAGTATCAACTTTAAGTTTTAGTAAAATTACTACTTTAAATTTGCAATTTAATATCATAAATATAATTGACTATAAAACTTTAATAAAATAGTAAAAAAGAATAATTCTTATCTATAAATTTACAATTTATCGCCTATTTATCTTCAGCCATTTTACTTTGCAACAATGAATATTTTCAACAAATCATAAAAATATTGGAACTTTATATTTTATTTTTGGAATTTGAGCTGGAATATTAGGTACATCTTTAAGAATATTAATTCGAATAGAATTAAGAACTTCTGGATATCTAATTGGGAACGATCAAATTTATAATGTAATTGTAACTGCTCACGCTTTCGTAATAATTTTCTTCATAGTTATACCTATTATAATTGGAGGATTTGGTAATTGATTGGTCCCATTAATATTAGGAGCTCCTGATATAGCATTTCCTCGTCTTAATAATATAAGATTTTGATTACTCCCTCCATCTTTAACATTCTTAATAATAAGAAGAATAGTAGAAAATGGAGCAGGAACTGGATGAACTGTATACCCTCCGTTATCATCTAATTTAAGTCATATTGGAAGATCAGTTGATTTAACAATTTTTTCTTTACATCTTGCAGGTATTTCATCAATTTTAGGGGCTATTAATTTTATTACAACAGTAATTAATATACGATCAAGATATATAAATTTAAACATAATACCTTTATTTGTATGATCAGTATTAATTACTGCTATTCTCTTACTCTTATCACTACCTGTATTAGCTGGGGCTATTACTATGCTTTTAACAGACCGAAATTTAAATACTAATTTCTTTGACCCTGCAGGAGGGGGAGACCCAATTTTATACCAACATTTATTTTGATTTTTTGGCCACCCTGAAGTTTATATTTTAATTTTACCTGGATTCGGTATTATTTCACATATTGTAACTCAAGAATCTGGTAAACAAAAAACATTTGGAGCATTAGGAATAATTTATGCAATACTAACAATTGGTTTATTAGGATTTGTAGTATGAGGACATCATATATTTACTGTAGGAATAGACGTAGATACTCGAGCTTATTTTACTTCAGCTACAATAATTATTGCAATTCCTACTGGAATTAAAATTTTCAGATGAATAGCAACTATAACTGGATCTAAAATACAAATAAATCCCGCAATAATATGAAGATTTGGATTTATTTTTTTATTTACCATTGGAGGATTAACAGGAATTATTTTATCAAACTCATCAATTGACATTATTTTACATGACACATATTATGTAGTAGCCCATTTTCATTATGTACTATCAATAGGAGCTGTATTTGCTATTATAGCAGGATTTACACACTGATATCCGTTATTTACTGGATTAACTATAAATCATTACTTACTCAAAATTCAATTCTTCACAATATTTGTAGGAGTAAATTTAACTTTCTTTCCCCAACATTTTTTAGGACTAGCCGGCATACCTCGACGATACTCAGACTATCCTGATTCTTATATATCATGAAATATCGTATCATCACTAGGATCATCTATTTCTTTAATTAGAATTTTATTATTATTAATTATTATTTGACAAAGAATAATTTTTAAAAATAAAATTTTATACTCAACTCAATTCTCTAGATCAATTGAATGGTTACAAAATCTACCTCCATCTGAACATAGATATAATGAAATACCAATCATTACAATATTCTAATATGGCAGAATATATGCAAAGGATTTAAGCCCCTTTTATAAAGGCCCCCCCCTTTTTTTAGAATTGGCTACATGATCAAATTTAAGATTTCAAAATAGTTCTTCACCATTAATAGAAGAATTAATATTTTTCCACGACCATATTATAATAATTGTGATAATAATTATATTTTACGTAGGTTATTTAATAATACTTAATTTAAATAATAAGTTAATTAATCGATTAATACTAGATCATGATGAATTAGAGTTAATTTGAACTGTTGTTCCTGGAGTTATTTTATTATTTTTAATTTTTCCTTCTTTACGAATTTTATATTTATTAGATGAAATTAATAAACCAACTATTACTTTAAAGGTAATAGGTCATCAATGATATTGAAGATATGAATATTCAGATTTTTCTAATATCAAATTTGACTCTTATATAATTCCTCAAAATGAAATAGAGTTAAATAATTTCCGTTTATTAGACGTAGATAATCGAGTAATTATTCCAGTGAATACTCAAATTCGAATTTTAGTATCTGCTGCCGACGTTCTTCATGCTTGAACAGTGCCTGCTTTAGGAGTGAAAGTAGATGCTACACCAGGGCGTTTAAATCAAACTAATTTTTTTATTTATCAATCAGGCTTATTTTTTGGACAATGCTCTGAAATTTGTGGAGCAAATCATAGATTTATGCCTATTGTTATTGAAAGAATTACTCCTCAATATTTTATTAAGTGAATTAAAAATTTTAATTAACATTAGGTAACTAAAGCAAGTAGTGGTCTCTTAAATCATATTAAAGTAAATTAGCGCTTACTTCTAATGAAAAGAATTAGTTAAATAAATAACCTAAATATGTCATATTTAAATTATTAGAAATCTAATATTCTTTTATTCCTCAAATATACCCATTAAGATGATTTATTTTATTTATCTATTTCTTATTATTATTCTACACTTTCTTTATTTTAAATTTTTATAATTACCAAAATAAGTCTTTACTACTAACTAAAATTTCTTCTATAAATAAAATTTCAATTTGAATATGATAGCCAACTTATTTTCAGTATTTGACCCCTCTTCATCAATCATAGGTCTTAGATTAAATTGAATAAGATCTTTATTAGGATTAATAATTATTCCTTTAACATATTGAGTCACTCCAAACCGATTTTCTTTTTTATGAAATAAAATTCTTTATAGTCTTCACCAAGAATTTAAGGTTTTAATTAATTCATATAAATCAAACGGATCAACTATTATTTTTATTACATTTTTTACATTTATTTTATTCAATAACGTTTTAGGTCTATTTCCATATATTTTTACAAGAACAAGACATATAATTTTAAATTTTTCATTAGCCCTAACAGCCTGATTAGCATTTATAATCTATGGGTGATTAAATAATACTCAACATATATTTTCCCATCTAGTTCCTCAAGGAACACCAGCAGTTTTAATACCTTTTATAGTATTAATTGAAACTATTAGAAATTTAATTCGACCTGGGACATTAGCTATTCGATTAGCCGCAAATATAATTGCAGGCCATTTACTCTTAACTTTATTAAGAAGAGTCGGAACATCTCTGTCTTCCTATTTAATTATTTTCTTAATAATCGTTCAAATTGCACTTTTAACATTAGAAGCTGCAGTTGCTATAATTCAATCTTATGTATTTTCTGTTCTAAGAACACTCTATTCTAGAGAAGTAATTTAATGTCAAACCATCCATTTCATTTAGTAGATTACAGACCTTGACCGTTAACAGGAGCTATTGGATCAATAATTATAATATCTGGCTTAGTAAAATGATTTCATCAATTTAGACAATTTTTAATAATTCTAGGAATATCAATTGTATTAATAACTATATATCAATGATGACGAGATATTAGCCGAGAAGGCGCTTATCAAGGCAAGCATACTTTAAATGTTACAGTCGGATTACGTTGAGGAATAATTCTCTTTATTGTTTCAGAAGTATTTTTCTTTTTATCTTTTTTTTGAGCCTTTTTTCATAGAAGATTATCCCCTAATATTGAAATAGGAGCTATTTGACCCCCATTAAATATTGCAGTTTTTAACCCATTCCAAATTCCTTTATTAAATACTATTATTCTTTTAACATCAGGAATTACAGTAACTTGAGCTCATCATGGACTAATAGAAAATTCTTATAGACAAGCTTATCAAGGATTAATTTTTACTGTAATTTTAGGTATTTATTTTTCTATACTCCAAGCATTTGAATATATAGAAGCTTCTTTTACTTTAGCTGATAGAGTATACGGCGCCACATTTTTCATGGCCACTGGATTCCATGGTTTACATGTATTAATCGGAACAATATTCTTATTTGTATGCCTACTACGATTAAACCAAAATCATTTTTCTATAAATCATCATTTTGGATTTGAAGCTGCTGCTTGATATTGACATTTTGTTGATGTAGTATGATTATTTTTATTTATCTCAATTTATTGATGAGGAGGAAAATAAAATTTATATAATATAAACATTATAATTGATTTCCAATCAAAAAATCTAAATATATTTAGTGTAAATAATTATAACTTTACTCTCATTCAGAATAATCTTAATAGTAATTAGAAATATTGTAATAGCACTATCAATTATTTTATCTAAAAAAATTAAATTAGACCGAGAAAAAGCATCTCCTTTTGAATGTGGCTTCGATCCTAAATCTTCTTCTCGTTTACCATTTTCTCTTCATTTTTTTTTAATTATAATTATTTTTTTAATTTTTGATGTAGAAATTGCTTTAATCATACCAATAATCATTACTTATCAAATATGTAATATTTTAATTTGATATCTAACTAGATTATTTTTTTTATTAATTTTAATTATTGGTCTTTTTCATGAATGAAATCAAGGTATGTTACAATGAACTTTATAAGGATTATAGTTTATAAAAACATTTGATTTGCATTCAAAAATTACTGAAATTCAGTTTATCTTAAATATGAAGCAATTAATGCATTTAATTTCGACTTAAAAAATAGAGTACTACTCCTTATTTTTAAGTAAAGCCAAAAAGAGGCATATTATTGTTAATAATATAACTGAATATTTAACTTCTACTTAAAGAAATATAAAGCCAAGAAAATAAGCTTCTAACTTAAATTCTAGTGGTTAAATTCCATTAATATTTCTATATTTAATAGTTTAATTAAAACATTATATTTTCATTATAAAAATAAAAAAATTTTTTTTTTAAATAATGTTTAAAGATTAAAATAATCTCTTTAATATCTTCAATATTACACTCTAATTTATAAGTTATTTAAACATAATATAATTTTAAAAATTTTTAAAACTTTAAATAAATATAATTAATATTTTTAAATAATTTTTAACCAATTAAAAAAAAAATTCATTTTAAATTTAATTATTTAAACATAATATGATTAAAATTAAAATTCAAATAAAAAAGAACTTTAAATAAACTCTTAATAAATTTAATTGACCAATTTGATTAATAATTGTTAACTTTTTTAAATTTTTAAATAATCCTTGACCCACTAAAAATTCTCTTCATCCTAAATCTAAAACACTTATAATTTTACCTCCTAAAAATAATACACTATAATTAACACCAAATGTAGAAATATTTGGTAAAAATCATATAAGTTTTATAAAAAACAGACTTACATATAAATTTAGCTTATTTAAATTAAATAAAGAAAAATTAATGATTAATCCACCTAAAATTATTCCCCCAAAAATAACATATATTACTATAAACTTTAAATGAAAAGAAAGATAAATTATTATAGGAGTCGGAAAAATTAATCATCTTAATCTGGCACCCCCTACAATTCTTAAAACTAACAGTACATATATTCTTTTAATTATAGTATAATCTTCATCATGAAACCTAAATATAGAAAATAAATTAAACCCTCCAATTAAAGAAAAATAAATTAATCGAATAGAATAACTTACTGTTAATCCTGTAGAAAAAAAGAAAAAAAAGAAAATAACTAAATTAATCTGAGACATACAAACAATTTCTAAAATCAAGTCCTTAGAATAAAACCCCGCTAAAAATGGAGCCCCACAAAGAGCTAAATTTGATAATCTAAAACAAATTGAAGTTAAAGGCATAAATTTTACAGAACCCCCTATAAAACGAATATCTTGAAAATCTCTTATTCTATGAATAATAACTCCTGCGCATATAAATAATAAAGCCTTAAATATCGCATGAGTTAAAAGATGAAAAAATGCTAATTCTAAATAACCTATTCTTAAAATTCTTATTATCAATCCTAATTGACTTAAAGTAGAAAGAGCAATAATTTTTTTTATATCATATTCAAAATTAGCTGATAATCCTGATATTAATATTGTCAATCTTGCAAATAATAATAAAATTTTAAAGCATAAAGTCTCTTGTAATAAAACATTAAACCGAATTAATAAATAAACCCCTGCTGTTACTAATGTAGATGAATGAACTAATGCAGATACGGGAGTAGGAGCCGCCATTGCCGCAGGCAATCAAGAAGAAAAAGGAATTTGAGCTCTTTTAGTTATTGCTGCTAACACAATTAAATATCCAATAATAAGTATATAAAATTGATCCTTTATAAAATTTAAATAAAAAATATAATTTCACCCTCCATAATTTAATATCCAAGCAATAGATAAAAGAATAGCCACATCCCCAATTCGATTAGAAAGAGCGGTTAACATACCAGAATTATAGGATTTTACATTTTGATAATAAATAACTAAACAATAAGAAACAAGACCCAATCCATCTCAACCTAATAAAATTCTAATTAAATTAGGACTAATAATCAATAAAATTATAGATAGAACAAATAATAAAACTAATAAAATAAATCGATTAATTGTTATATCTCTTTTTATATAACTTTGACTATATATAATTACAACAGATGAAATTAATATAACTAATCTTATAAATAAAAAAGACATTCAGTCTAAAATTAAAGTTATAACAAAAGAACTTGAATTTAAAGAAATAATTTCTCATTCTAAAAATATACTTATATTAAAATAAATTCTTATTAAACCCAACCCTAATCTTGTTATTCTTATAACAAACAAAAATACAAAACTAATTAAACAAATAGAAATTAAATTCATAATTTAATATAAACTTTATATCTTTAACACCACAAGTTAATATTTTTTTTTAAACTAATTAAATTTAAACTCATAAAAATAATTGATCTATTGATAAAACTAAAATATTTAAAGGAAATCAATGTAAAAATAATATTAAATATTCACGTCTTAATCCTCTTGAACAAAAATAAACCTTTAAAGAAATACCCCCATGCTGACTAAATGAATATAAATATAAACTATACCCAGCTCTTAAAAAAGAAATTAATATCAATCTAATAAAAGTTAATCAAGATCATCCAATTAAACTGTTAAACAACCTAATTTCACCTACTAAATTTAATGAGGGAGGGGCAGCTATATTAGAAGATACTAAAAGAAATCAAAATAAACTTATTCTAGGTATTAAATTTAAAAGACCCTTATTAATAAATATTCTACGTCTTCTTATTCGTTCATAAATAATACCAACTAAACAAAATAACCCAGAAGAACATAACCCATGACCAATTATTAATGTATAAGAACCTCTTATTCCCCAATAACTAAATGTTAATATTCCTCTTAAAACTAATCCTATATGAGCAACTGAAGAGTAAGCAATTAATGACTTTAAATCAATTTGTCAAAAACAAATTAATCTAACTAAAATACCCCCAATTAAAGAAATTCTTACTCAAATAATTCTTAAAGACACTCTTAATCTAAGCATCATATTAGCAACTCGAAGAATTCCATAACCACCTAACTTTAATATTACCCCCGCTAATATTATAGAGCCCGAAACTGGAGCCTCTACATGAGCCTTAGGCAATCATAAATGAACAAAAAATATAGGTATTTTAACTAAAAAGGCTAATATCATAACAATATATATGTATAAATATATTACATCTAAATTTTTTAAAAAAAAAATTCTTAATGAATTTATTCTATCACCAATATAAAAAATTCCTATTAATAACGGCAAAGAAGCTAATAAAGTATAAAATAATAAATAAACCCCTGCTTGAATTCGATCTCTTTGATACCCCCAACCTACAATCAATAATAAAATAGGCACTAATCTTCTTTCAAAAAATAAATAAAAATAAAATAAATTTAAAGTACTAAAAGTTAAAACTAATATTAATAGCAATAAAATAATATTAAATAAAAAAAAATTATAATAATAATCAGATTTATAAATTCCCTGACTTACTATAATTATTAATAAGCAAATTCAGATTCTAAGTAAAATTAACCCAAAAGAAATTACATCATAACCTATTATATAACTTAAATTATTAAATATTCTTATATTAATTCTTATAAATATAAAAATAAACATTAAAATAAATAAACATATTTGCACCATTCAAAAAAAATTTGCTATCAAACATAAAGGAGTCATACAAATAATTATAAAAATAAATTTTATCATTATAAAATATTATAATTATGTACATAATCATTTCCATGAGTGCGAATTATAGAAATTAAAATAGAAATACCTAAAACCCCCTCACAAACTGAAAAAATTAAAAATAATATTAAAAAATAAACTTCTATATCTATACTATTTAAATATATTAATAATATTAAAAATAATCTAAGCACTATAAATTCCAATCTTAATAAAATAATTAATAAATGACCCCGATTAATTGAAAAAATAAAAAATCCCGCTATAAATATAAAAATAGAAATTCACCAAAATTTTAATGTTAACATTAGTTTTAATAGTTTAAAAAAAAACATTGATGTTGTAAATCAAAATTAAATATAATTTTTTTAAAACTTCAAAGAAAAAATAAATATTTTATCTATAATCTCCAAAATTATTATTTTAATTAAACTATTCTTTGAAATTATCAATTTATTAAATTTTTCTATTATCTCTCTTACTTTAATAATATTATTTATTAAACATCCTTTAATAATAGGATTGATTATTTTAATTCAAACCTTATTAATTAGATTAATTTGCGGATTTATAATACCTTCATTTTGATTTTCTTATATTTTATTTTTAGTATTTTTAGGAGGACTACTAGTAATTTTTATTTATATTTCAACTTTAATTTCAAATAAAATATTTAAATTTTCTTATAAATTAATATTATTTAGATTAATTTCTTTAGTATTATTTTTAATTAATAAATATTATATAAATCAAATTAATAATTTAGAAATATTAGAATTTTATGAACATATAGGATATATAGAAAAAACATTAAATCTGAGAAAATTATATAATAATTATAGATTTAAATTAACTATAATAATAATTATTTATCTATTTATTACTTTAATTGCTGTTGTTATAATTAATAATATTAAATATGGCCCATTACGAAAAATTAATTAATGTCAAATAATTACTCATCAATTCAAAAAACTCACCCAATTATTAGAATTTTAAGAAATAGATTAGTTAATCTTCCATCACCATCAAATTTATCTTTTATATGAAATTTTGGATCTTTATTAGGACTATGTTTAATAATTCAAATTTTAACAGGATTATTTTTATCTATACACTACACTAACCATACTGATTTAGCATTTAATAGAGTTAATCATATTTACCGAAATGTTAATTATGGTTGGCTAATCCGTTATATTCATGCAAACGGAGCATCATTTTTTTTTATTTGTCTTTACATTCATACAGGACGAGGTATTTATTATGAATCTTTTACTTTTAAAACAACTTGATTTGTTGGATTATTAATTTTATTAATAACTATAGCCGCAGCATTTATAGGCTATGTTTTACCTTGAGGACAAATATCATTTTGAGGAGCTACAGTTATTACTAATTTATTATCAGCTATCCCATTAATAGGAACAGATATTGTTCAATGAATTTGAGGAGGATTTTCTGTAAGAAATGCAACTTTAAATCGATTTTTTACATTTCATTTTATTTTACCATTCATTATTTTAATATTAATAATAATTCATTTAATATTTCTTCATGAAACTGGATCAAATAATCCTATAAGTAATTCATTAAATATTGATAAAATCCCATTTCATCCTTATTTTACATTTAAGGATATAATAGGGTTTATTGTAATATTAATATTATTAACTCTTTTAATTTTAATTTCCCCTAATATTTTAGGAGATACTGATAATTTTATTCCTGCTAATCCTATAGTAACTCCTGTCCATATTCAACCTGAATGATATTTTTTATTTGCATATGCAATTCTTCGATCTATTCCTAATAAATTAGGAGGAGTAATTGGATTATTAATATCAATTCTTATTTTAATTATTCTTCCTTTTACTTTTTTTAAAAATATTAAGGGTAATCAATTTTATCCAATAAATCAAATTATTTTTTGATTTTTAATTGCTATTTTAATTTTATTAACATGAGCAGGAGCTTGCCCTGTAGAAACTCCATATTCTCAAATTAGACAAATTTTAACAATTTTATATTTTTCTTATTTTATTTTAAATCCTATAATTAACATTATTTGAGATAAATTATTAAATTAATTTAATTAATGAGCTTGATATAAGCATAAGTTTTGAAAACTTAAGAAAGAAACTACTTTTCTATTAATTTTACTAAAATAATTTCATTTTATAAAAATAACACACCTAATAAAAATATTAAAAAATTTAATGAAATAGGTAAATAAGATTTTCAAGCTAAATATATTAATTTATCATATCGAAATCGCGGCAATGTACCTCGAACTCAAATAAATATAAAAGATAAAAATATTAATTTAATATAAAATATTAATGATTCAATATCTGCCCCTAAAAATATAATTACAAATAATATTCTTATAAATAAAATTCTTGAATACTCAGCTAAAAAAATTAAAGCAAATCCCCCTCTTCTATATTCAATATTAAATCCTGAAACTAATTCTCTTTCTCCTTCAGCAAAATCAAAAGGAGACCGATTAGTTTCTGCTAATCTTGAAGAAAATCAACATAAACATAAAGGAAATAATAATAATAAAAATCAAACTATTTGTTGATAAAAATAAAAATCTATAAATTTATATCTTTTTATTAAAAAAATTCTTGATAATAAAATTAAAGCTATTCTTACTTCATAAGAAATAGTCTGAGCAACTGCCCGTAAAGCCCCTAATATAGAATAATTTGAATTTGAAGATCATCCAGATACTATAACCATATAAACTCCTATTCTAGTACAACATAAAAAAAATAAAATTCTAAAATCAAATGAATAAAAATTAATTAAATAAGGCATAACTATTCATCCCAATAAGGATAAAAATAACCTAAAAATCGGGGAAAAATAAAAAGATCAAAAATTAGATATATAAGGAAAAAAATATTCTTTAGTAAATAATTTAATAGCATCACAAAAAGGTTGAGGAATTCCTATAATTCCAACTTTATTGGGACCTTTTCGAATTTGCATATATCCTAAAACCTTACGTTCTAATAAAGTTAAAAAAGCTACTCCAATTAAAACTCCAATAATTAAAATTAATCTACCTATAATAATAATAATTAAATCTATTATATTTATATACTATCTATATAAATAAAATTTAATATCTAAATGAATCCTAAATTCATTGCACTCAATCTGCCAAAATAGCTAATTAATTTTATTCAATTAATAAAAAATTATTTTAATTATTGGGTCCTTTCGTACTATAATAATTTAATTATTTAAAGATAGAAACCAACCTGGCTCACGCCGGTCTGAACTCAGATCATGTAAAATATAAAAGTCGAACAGACTAAAATTTAAAACATCTTCATTTTAAACTAATTTTAATCCAACATCGAGGTCGCAATCATTTTTTATAATAAGTACTAATAAAAAATATAACGCTGTTATCCCCAAGGTAACTTAATCTTTTAATCAATATAATTGGATCAAATATTCATTAATTTATGTAAACATTTATAAATATAAAGTTAATTTAATTTTTATTTCACCCCAAAAAAATATTTATATTAAATTTTTAAAAATTTTATATTATATAAAATTAATATAAATATATAAGATCTATGGGGTCTTCTCGTCTTTTAAATTTATTTCAGTTTTTTAACTAAAAAAATAAATTTTAAAAAAATTAATTTGAGACAGAAAATATTTCGTTCAATCGTTCATACAAGTTCTCAATCAAAAAACTATTTATTATGCTACCTTTGCACAGTCAATATACTGCAGCCCTTTAAATTAAATTCAGTGGGCAGATTAGACTTTAAATTATCAATCAAAAAGACATGTTTTTGTTAAACAAGCGAATATATATATATATATAATTTGCCGAATTCCTTAAATTAACCTAAATTATATATATATATATATATATTAATATTATACTAATTTTATCATATAAATTTTATTAATATTATTATAATAAATTTTTTAATGAATTTTATTAATAAATAATTTTAAATTAAATTTTATAAAAATTTTTTATAATAAACTAAATTTAATAAACAATTTTAATTTTAAAAATTTTTATTAATTAAATAATTAATATAACAATTTAAATTAAAGCTTATCCCTTAAAATATTAATATTTATTAACTATATAAAATAAATTGATTAAAATTATACTAATAAATATCTAAATTAAATTTATTTCTTAAAAAACTAGATATAATTAAAAACGAATAACGTTTCATTTCAAATTAATTATATTTAATATTAATTCAACAATAACTAATATAATTAATTAAATCTTTTAATTTCAAGAAAATTAAATTTATTAATATTTTTTAAATAAACTCTGATACACAAGATAAAAAAAATTAATTTTACTTTTACTTTAATCTATTTTCTAATATTTCAATAATCTTTTTCAATACTAATTTCTATAAATTAAATAATTATTTCTTTACAATATACTTTAACTTTTAAATAAATTATTATTTTAATTAATTTTAATAATTTAATGCTAATAAATTAATTAAATTTATTTTAATTCAAATTAGATTGATTTGCACAACAAATTTTCAATGTAAATGAAATACTTTACTAATTAAGATTTAATTTGTTCTTTCTAGAAACATTTTCCAATACTTCTACTTTGTTACGACTTATTTCAACTTAAATTGAAAGCGACGGGCAATATGTACATATTATAAAATTTAAATCATTTAATTTAATTAAATTAAATTACTTTTAAATCTACTTTGTTAATATTATTCCAAATATTATTCCATATAAATAAATTTATTATAACCCATTAATATTTAATTATAAGTTACATCTTGATCTGATATAATTTTCTTTAAAAATTTTTAAAATTTATTATTTTCTAAAAAATATTTTTATAACGACGATATATAAACTAAATAAAATTAAATTAAATTAATCGTGGACTATCATTTACTAAACAGGTTCCTCTAAATAAATTATAACACTGCCATATTCTTTTAATTTTAAAAACATAATTTATACTAATAAAATTTTTTTAATTTTTAATTAAATAATAGGGTATCTAATCCTAGTTTATAACTAATTTTATTAAGTTTCATAAAAAAAAAATTGAAAATAATTAATATTTTTAAATTTTACCTAAAAAAAAAATTATGAAATTTTATATTATATTAACTTAAATTTTATAATATTTATATTATTATTTGTTTAACCGCGATTGCTGGCACAAATTTTATCAATAATAAATAATTAATTACTAAATTTAAATTTCTTTAATTATTTAAAAATAAATACTATAAATAATTTAATTAATTAAATATTAAAATTAATAAAATAAACTCACTATAATTTATATAATACAATATAAAAATAATAAATATCAAAGCTAGAATTAACTTTAAAATAAGAAAAAGGAATAGGTTTTTTTTTTTGATATAAAATATTATTTAAATTATTATTATCTATGTAAATTATAAACATAATAAATATATATATATATAAATTTTAACAATATCAATGTTTTTAAATTTTTTAAAATATCATATTATGATATATAAAAAAATATTTTAACAGTATATTTATTATAATTATTTATCTATATATGTATAAATTTTAACAATATCAATGTTTTTAAATTTTTTAAAATATCATATTATGATATATAAAAAAATATTTTAACAGTATATTTATTATAATTATTTATCTATATATATTTATATATATATATATACATATATAAATTTTAACAATATCAATGTTTTTAAATTTTTTTAAAATAATTCACTAAAA